ATTGCGTGTGCTCGAGGTAGAAGTTTTGTATAAATGTATTGCCGTGTTATTAAGTATTTTGCTTTAAGTTCTTTTCTCTATAAGAGGTGGAATAGAATAACCCGGTTGAAGCGTAATGATCATACGTCTGTAATGCATTGTATGTCCCATAATAGGTCCCATCCTTCTACCCTTTCCCGGGAGTCGATGACTATTCATAGCTATTACTTTGACACCAAAGAAGAGTTCGACCCAATGCTTTATTTCTGTCCTAGTTGATCCTGATTCGACATTAGAAGTATATTGATTGTTCCCCAATAACCGAATACTTTTTTCTGTAAATACTGCATATTTGATTCCATCCATAAATCCATTTTCTTCCCTATGAGTTCCAGTATCGATAAGAATTCTAGTTCTTACTGTTCATATGTTATGGTATGAATATACCATACCAATTCGCTATGTATGGATGATGAGATTCCATTGATACAGAGTCAATTCCAATAGACTTATTGAATGTTCCCATTGGCGTGCATCCAGCAGGAATTGAACCTACGAATTTGCCAATTATGAGTTGGGCGCTTTAACCATTCAGCCATGGATGCTTAACAGGGATCATCGTACATCGTGAATAACCAAATTCCAATTGAAATGAAATCTTTAGGAGGAATCAATGAAACGACATCAATTCAAATCCTGGATATTCGAATTGAGAGAGATATTGAGAGAGATCAAGAATTCTCACTATTTCTTAGATTCCTGGATCAAATTCGATTCAGTGGGATCTTTCACTCACATTTTTTTCCACCAAGAACGTTTTATGAAACTCTTTGACCCCCGAATTTGGAGTATCCTACTTTCACGTGATTCACAGGGTGCAACAAGCAATCGATATTTCACGATCAAAGGTTTAGTACTGCTTGTAGTAGTGGTCCTTCTATCTCGTATTAACAATCGAAAGATGGTCGAAAGAAAAAATCTCTATTTGATGGGGCTTCTTCCTATACCTATGAATTCCATTGGACCCAGAAAGGAGACATTGGAAGAATCTTTTTGGTCTTCCAATAGAAATAGGTTGATTGTTTCGCTCCTGTATCTTCCAAAAGGGAAAAAGATTTCTGAGAGTTGTTTCATGGATCCGCAAGAGAGTACTTGGGTTATCCCAATAAAGAAAAAGCGTATCATGCCTGAATCTAACCGGGGTTCGCGGTGGTGGAGGAACCGGATCGGAAAAAAGAGGGATTCTAGTTGTCAGATATCTAATGAAACCGTAGCTGGAATTGAGATCTCATTCAAAGAGAAAGATAGCAAATATCTGGAGTTTCTTTTTTTATCCTATACGGATGATCCGATCCGCAAGGACCATGATTGGGAATTGTTTGATCGTCTTTCTCCGAGGAAGAAACGAAACATAATCAACTTGAATTCGGGACAGCTATTCGAAATCTTAGGGAAAGACTTGATTTGTTATCTCATGTCTGCTTTTCGTGAAAAAAGACCAATTCAGGGGGAGAGTTTCTTCAAACAACAAGGAGCTGGGGCAACTATGCAATCCAATGATATTGAGCATGTTTCTCATCTCTTCTCGAGAAACAAGTGGGGTCTTTCTTTGCAAAATTGTGCTCAATTTCATATGTGGCAATTCCGCCAAGATCTCTTCGTTAGTTGGGGGAAGAATCAGCACGAATCGGATTTTTTGAGGAACGTCTCGAGAGAGAATTGGATTTGGTTAGACAATGTGTGGTTGGTAAACAAGGATCGGTTTTTTAGCAAGGTACGGAATGTATTGTCAAATATTCAATATGATTCCACAAGATCTATTTTCGTTCAAGTAACGGATTCTAGCCAATGGAAAGGATCTTCTTCTGATCAATCCAGAGATCATTTCGATTCCGTTAGAAATGAGAATTCAGAATATCACACATTGATCGATCAAACAGAGATTCAGCAACTAAAAGAGAGATCGATTCTTTGGGATCCTTCCTTTCTTCAAACGGAACGAACAGAGATAGAATCAGATCGATTCCCGAAATGCCTTTTTGGATCTTCCTCCATGTCCTGGCTATTCACAGAACCTGAGAAGCGGATGAATAATCATCTGCTTCCGGAAGAAATCGAAGAATTTCTTGGAAATCCTACAAGATCAATTCGTTCTTTTTTCTCTGACAGATGGTCAGAACTTCATCTGGGTTCGAATCCTACTGAGAGGTCCACTAGAGATCATAAATTGTTGAAGAAAAAACAAGATGTTTCTTTTGTCCCTTCCAGGCGAGCGGAAAAGAAAGAAATGGTTGATATATTCAAGATAATTACGTATTTACAAGATACCGTCTCAATTCATCCTTCGGAACCAGATCCGGGATGTGATATGGTTCCGAAGGATGAACCGGATATGGACAGTTCCAATAAGATTTCATTCTTGAACAAAAATCCATTTTTTGATTTCTTTCATCTATTCCATGACCGGAACAAAGGGGGATACGCGTTACGCCACGATTTTTTTGAATCAGAAGAGAGATTC